AAACCATAAATTCTTCTAAATTGATAATATTGATCCCCAATATAAAATAAATTGATCTAATTGCACTTCACGCTCCGAATGATTGATTGATGCCTCACTCAATACAATATCTCTTGGGCGAAACAGAGGATATCTCGATCAGGGGAGAGAACGGGTAAATCCCATATGACCCAATATGTCTGACAAGTCGCACTATACGTCAACCCAAACCGCATCTTCCTCTCCAGGACTCCGAAAAGGTACTTTTGGAACACCAATGGGCATTAAATTAAAGAAAAAAATTTAGTACTATACTTCACTTTAATATGGAAACGTAACAATCAATGGTTTATTGTCTTCATCCCTTTTTTCTCTTTATTCTATTTGATACATAGATTGGAAAGTTTATAGAGTAAGACAGAGAAATCGATCGTTCGAATGATAAACAAGTATCTATCCATTCGTTCCCCAAAAATGGGACCAATCCTCCCATTGCGTATTGGTACTTATCGGGTATAGAATAGATCTGCTTCTCTTTGTTCTTACGAACTAAATTGTTCCGTTATTTTCACGTTATTTTCAATGGAATGGAATAAATATTAATCCTTTCTGATACGGAATCTACTGAAAAGGTTAGGTACATGGTTAGTATATATAGTCTTTTCAAATGCGATAAAATAAAGCGGCATAGTGTCTATTTTTCTTTGATAAAGAGGTATTTCCATGGGTTTACCTTGGTATCGTGTTCATACTGTCGTATTGAATGATCCCGGTCGATTGCTTTCTGTTCATATAATGCATACAGCTCTAGTTTCTGGTTGGGCTGGTTCGATGGCTTTATATGAATTAGCGGTTTTTGATCCCTCTGATCCCGTTCTTGATCCGATGTGGAGACAAGGTATGTTCGTTATACCCTTCATGACTCGTTTAGGAATAACCAATTCGTGGGGTGGTTGGAGTATTTCAGGAGGAACTATAACAAATCCGGGTATTTGGAGTTATGAAGGTGTGGCAGGGGCACACATAGTGTTTTCCGGTTTGTGCTTCTTGGCAGCTATCTGGCATTGGGTATATTGGGACCTAGAAATATTCTGTGATGAACGTACGGGAAAACCTTCTTTGGATTTGCCCAAGATCTTTGGAATTCATTTATTTCTCTCAGGGGTAGCTTGCTTTGGCTTTGGCGCATTTCATGTAACAGGTTTGTATGGTCCTGGAATATGGGTGTCCGATCCTTATGGACTAACTGGAAAAGTACAATCTGTAAATCCAGCGTGGGGCGCGGAAGGTTTTGATCCTTTTGTTCCGGGAGGAATAGCCTCTCATCATATTGCAGCGGGTACATTGGGCATATTAGCAGGCCTATTCCATCTTAGTGTTCGTCCGCCTCAACGTCTATACAAAGGATTACGTATGGGCAATATTGAAACTGTACTTTCCAGTAGTATCGCTGCTGTTTTTTTTGCAGCTTTTGTTGTTGCTGGAACTATGTGGTATGGTTCAGCAACTACCCCAATCGAATTATTTGGTCCTACTCGTTATCAGTGGGATCAGGGATACTTTCAGCAAGAAATATATCGAAGAGTTAGTGCCGGGCTAGCCGAAAATCTTAGTTTATCGGAAGCTTGGTCTAAAATTCCCGAAAAATTAGCTTTTTATGATTATATTGGTAATAATCCGGCAAAGGGGGGATTATTCAGAGCAGGCTCAATGGACAATGGGGATGGAATTGCTGTTGGATGGTTAGGACACCCCGTCTTTAGAGATAAAGAAGGGCGCGAGCTTTTTGTACGTCGTATGCCTACTTTTTTTGAAACATTTCCGGTAGTTTTGGTAGATGAAGACGGAATTGTGAGAGCTGATGTTCCTTTTAGAAGGGCAGAATCAAAGTATAGTGTTGAACAAGTAGGTGTTACTGTTGAGTTCTATGGTGGCGAACTTAATGGAGTAAGTTATTCTGATCCTGCTACTGTGAAAAAATATGCTAGACGTGCCCAATTAGGTGAAATTTTTGAATTAGATCGGGCTACTTTGAAATCCGATGGTGTTTTTCGTAGCAGTCCAAGGGGTTGGTTCACTTTTGGGCATGCTACGTTTGCTTTGCTCTTCTTTTTCGGACACATTTGGCATGGCGCTAGAACCTTGTTCAGAGATGTTTTTGCTGGTATTGATCCAGATTTGGATGCTCAAGTGGAATTTGGAGCATTCCAAAAACTTGGAGATCCAACTACAAGGAGACAAGTAGTCTGATACGACATTGTTGTGGTATCTTTCGCCTCTATTTTTTTTTTATTTGACATTGGGTATCAGAGAAATCTTGACTTGAATCACCATCTTTTCTTTGACTTTTTTTCTTTCTTTATATGATATGGTAAATGATCCCAAATGAATAGGTGTGGAAGCTATAATTGTAAACCACGATCGAATCCATGGAAGCATTGGTTTATACATTCCTTTTAGTCTCGACTTTAGGGATAATTTTTTTCGCTATCTTTTTTCGAGAACCACCTAAGGTTCCGACTAAAAAAATGAAATAACCTTTCGAAATAATTTAATTGAAGTAATGAGCCTCCCATATTGGGAGGCTCATTACTTCAACTAGTCCCCGTGTTCTTCGAATGGATCTCTTAGTTGTTGAGAGGGTTGCCCAAAAGCGGTATATAAGGCGTACCCAGTAAAGCTTACAAGTAAACCAGATATGGAGATGGCGACTAGGGTTGCTGTTTCCATTTTTAGATAATTTCAAGATCACAATGGATCTACGATAAGATCGTTTATTTACAACTACAACGGAATAGTATACAAAGTCAACAGATCTCAACCAATCATTAAATAGGATTTATGGCTACACAAACCGTTGAGGATAGTTCTAGATCTGGGCCAAGACGAACTACTGTAGGGGATTTATTGAAACCATTGAATTCGGAATATGGTAAAGTAGCTCCGGGATGGGGGACTACACCACTTATGGGGGTCGCAATGGCTCTATTTGCGATATTCCTATCTATTATTTTGGAAATTTATAATTCTTCCGTTTTACTGGATGGAATTTCAATGAGTTAGGTTTATAAGAACTATGAAGTCCTAGTCTTTCAATCAAAGAAAAAATTACTTTAGACTTGGATTTCTAGACCATTCTATTCTGGTAGTTCGACCGTGGAATTTATTTGTTTTGGTATTTCCGGAATATGAGTGTGTGACTTGTTATAATTGATCCTATTGATAATACATAGAATGGACCTGTTATCTCTATCAAGATGATTCTACCTCGTCGGATATTTATTCTAGTATCTGGGGCACGGAATATATAGAATAGATCAAGAAAAGAAATATTTGAACTATGATTCATACCTACTATTTATTCAGACCTCGCAACCGGACTCAAAAAAAATTCAAATAGGTATTTCCTAAATCAAACAAATTTTATTCCTTCAGATTTATTTTGACCGAAGGATAACTCTTTCTCTAGATTTTGTTGAGTCATTACATCCATTCATTCAATAAGTGATCATCAAAGGTTCTTACTCAGAGAACCTTTGAGTTTAGCTTGAGGCTAAATCATCGTGGTTCTAGTATGAATCTGAGGTTTCAATTGATTCATAGGGTCTCAACAAGAGAATTCCTATCAATAGTAAAACAAGAGTAAATCCGCAGTACGCACAAAAAAAAACAATAAATCAAATAACAAATAAAAAATAGGGAAGAGAAGATTCAAGAGGCCTGTAACGATCAACATAAAGAAAGACAGATGAGCCAACTTGATATTTTTTGGCATTATCATCACAAAGAAGAGATTCCGGATTTTTGTTACTTCGTATCTTCGAGGCAAATCGAATCAAGTGGTTAATGAAGTTTTTAACTTTCTATTATATATCCGTTGAAATCAGTATTTGTGTGTTTCCGCTTGAGCCGTACGAGATGAAATTCTCATATACGGTTCTCAGAGGGGGAGTTCCATTGGGTTACCTATCTCAATAAAGTATATGATTGGTTTGAGGAACGTCTTGAGATTCAGGCGATTGCAGATGATATAACTAGTAAATATGTTCCTCCTCATGTCAACATATTTTATTGTTTAGGGGGGATCACACTTACTTGTTTTCTAGTACAAGTAGCTACGGGTTTTGCTATGACTTTTTACTATCGTCCAACCGTTACAGAGGCTTTTTCCTCTGTTCAATACATCATGACTGAGGCCAACTTTGGTTGGTTAATCCGATCAGTTCATCGATGGTCAGCAAGTATGATGGTTCTCATGATGATCCTGCATGTATTTCGTGTGTATCTCACAGGTGGATTTAAAAAACCTCGCGAATTAACTTGGGTTACGGGTGTGGTTTTGGCTGTATTGACTGCATCTTTTGGTGTAACTGGTTATTCCTTACCTCGGGACCAAATTGGTTATTGGGCAGTAAAAATTGTGACAGGCGTACCTGAAGCTATTCCTGTAATAGGATCGCCTTTAGTAGAGTTATTACGTGGAAGTGCTAGTGTGGGCCAATCCACTTTAACTCGTTTTTATAGTTTACACACTTTTGTATTGCCTCTCCTTACTGCCGTATTTATGTTAATGCACTTTCCAATGATACGTAAGCAAGGTATTTCCGGTCCTTTATAGAGAAGACATATCATAGATATTTGTAATTGATCATATATCGGGGAGGACAATAGTATTTCATTGCTACAAATATGGATTATTGAAAAAATAAGACATGTTTTTTGGATACTTCTCTTCAACTCGGAAGTATTGTATTCCTTATTTGATACGAATAGTTGAAGTGAATTTTCCGAAGAGAGGATGGATTATGGGAGTGTGTGACTTGAACTATTGATTTAGCCATGCAGATATATGATTTTATTTGCCACGTTGGAATTCACAACCAAACGTGTCTCCGCATCCAACCAAAACGTAAGTCCCCTACGTAGCAGAGGATAGGCCGGTTCGCTTGAGGAGAATATTTTCTATGATCATACCCGAATCATGTTATCCACGAATAGGCTCCGTAAGATCCGTAGAATAG